ATTATAATAACTAATACTAATAATGAGTAATGGGAATCAAAATTGCTCTTCTTGTTTCAATAAGAATTTTGCTTTAATTTAATATAAAAACAAAATAAACAAAATTTGACCAAAAGAAGTACTGGCCCGGCCAGTACTTAACCAGGCCGGGTAAATGAACCTTTTGTACAAAATAAAAGAAATATGGTATTATTTCTACTGAATAAATCTGTTTCTACTCATTATCATTTTCAAATTATAAAAATATAATTACTGAGAAAATTCGTAGATATTCTGACATTTTATCCATTTTTTATTTTATATTATATTTTTATATTACACTTGTTAGTGTTCGAATTTTTTTTTAATGAAAGAAGTGAATTATATATTCTTATTCTTATTATATATTCTTATTCTTAGTATATATATAAATATATAATTCAATTTAAATATAGAATTTAATTCTATTTAATTAAATAGAATTATAAATTAATATTACTTTATTACTTTTTTACTTATTTATTTTTTATTGATATTGATTTCATTTCTTTTATTTTCGATTACTTAAATATTATAACTAAAAAAAAAAGGAGAATTAAAATTTTTATCAATCTTGACTTCACGTATCACATCACATGATAAATTTCAAATTTTGAATGGGGGGGAGGTGGCTGAGTGGACTAAAGCGTCGGATTGCTAATCCGTTGTATGAATTTTTCGTACCGGGGGTTCGAATCCCCCTCTCTCCGACCCACCTGATCACTTGCAATTTTGGAATAAATTTCGATTATTTTTTTCCAGTATCTATTCTATTTATTGATAGAATAGGTTTACCCATAAAAAAAAGAAAGGAAAAACTAAAAACAAATCTCATCTCTTTTTTTATTCCTCACGCCCAGGATTACGCCCCGGATCATTAGATAAGAATCCGAAGATGAAGAGAGAAACAAAGAATATTACTACTGTGTAAACGAAGAGTTTAAGCGTAAGCATTACACAATCTCCAAGATCATTTATTTAAAAAAGGAAATAGATCACCTATTTTACGACACACACTTTACATTAAATTATTTTGATATGGCACTCTAAAGATGACAAAAAGTAAGTTTTGCAAATTCATTTTCACGAATTTCTTTATAATGTAATAAGATTCGTATTTTTTTGTTACCAAAAATTCATTGTCATATCTATAATTAGATATTGTATGGGATCTTAGAAAGGGAAGGTCAGAACAAAGTAAGAAATAATCTGATCAAAAATCATCGCTCCCCTTATGAAAATTCAATTGAATTTTGATATTTTTAATATAAAATTTAAATTGAAAATATCAAAATATCCTCCTTTTTTATCTAAGAAATCACGAATATGATATGAATCATTTCTTTTTTATCGAAAACTTACAGCAGCTTGCCAAACAAAGGCTAAGAGCAAAAATAGTACAGGGATAACTGGCATAACGTCTATGATTGGATTGAAAAAGGCATAAGCCTCGGGCAATTTGGAGAAGAAAAAACTACTCAAATAAAGGTTCGAATTAAGACAGATACAGATTAAACTAAAGATATTAAACATAACAAACATTTTTTTCTTGTTATTTAAAATGAAATTGAAATGATAATAAATTATCAGATTTGATTGAGTTGTTTTTATGAGATAAAAAAAAGCGGATAAAATAAGATAAAAAATTCTTCTTTTTCTTTGACTTCTCCCCAATCAAAAATCCTTCCTTACATTCTCCAATCAAATTAAATTTGAATACAAGGAATTCTACTTTACATACAATATCTTAATTGAATTCTATGTAATGATCAATGAATCTTTTTGATTCTATATCTACATGTGTTGAATCCTAGGGACAACATGTCCTATATGTATTTTGGTTGGTTATTGACAAATAACCAATATTTGGCTTAGTTTTTCTTAATAAAAAATTCAAAATATAAATATATATATGGGGCGTGGCCAAGTGGTAAGGCAGCGGGTTTTGGTCCCGTTACTCGGAGGTTCGAATCCTTCCGTCCCAGATCGTTTTCATCATAAACGAAGTATTCTTCTATAATTGAAATTTAATTCTTATAAGAATTAAATTCTGGTGTATCATTAAATTTACACTCAGGGTATGTTCGTATGACTCACTTCATATTGAAATATTGAAGTGAGTTAGTTTTTTATGGAAGCTTCGTGTCCCAGTTGAAGTGAGAAAAGTATTTGATACTTAAATATTCATGATGACTTTCGTTAACGATTGTTTGTTTTTTTGTTTTATATGATATGGATACGAAAAGATCCGATTCCTTTTTTTATCTTTCATCTTACTTTACACGATACTCTTTCTACTCCATAATAATGAAAACAAAGAAACTTTATTTTCAACCCATCCCCCTGTTTAAAATTAAAATCATATTTAACTGGAGATGGTAAATCATAAATAATATAAATAATATCATTATTAAAATCATAAAAATCATAATAATAAATAATATCATAATCTAGTTATAGTTAGAATATTCTAATAAAAAATATTCTAATAAAAAAGAAAATGAATAATTTTAAAAATATTGAAATTTAAATATTTAATGAAATATTATTTAGTTTAGTATACAGTATACGATTTAGTTAGTATATAGTTATTCTAGTTATAGTTTTTTTATTAGTTAAAATCTTTAGCCATTCATGGGGATTTTTTTAATTTGAATGAAAGTAAAGTCAAAGTAAAAGGTTTTTTTCGTTTTTTCATTTTTTTTTTCAAAAAAAAAAGGGGGATCCTTTATGATGGACAATCCCAAAAGATCCGTTGATGATGTAAATCGGTTTTAAGCAAACTCATTTTTTTGTCATGTGATTTTTTTCGTATGATTATGATAAAATATGGGGTTAATTTAAGTTAAATCCTTTCCGGATTAAAATTAAAGACTTATCTATCTATGGTATAGGTATAGATTAAGTATGAATTATTATATATCGATATATCGGGTGAATTATTATATATCTATATCGGTTCAGCCAATGACTATTCATGATTCCATATTGAATCAATTGCATACGGTTCAAAATTAAAATCAAATGAGAGGGATGTTATGGTAAAACTTCGTTTGAAACGATGTGGTAGAAAGCAACGTGCGACTTGAAGGACATGATTGGCTGTGGATTATGAATCCACCATTTTCTATAGGAATGAAGATGCTCTTGTCTCGACATAGTTTGTTCTGCTAGGAACCTAATTGAATTTGTCTTGGGTTGATAAAATAAATAAAGAGATTAATGGTATAGCATATGGTGGAGCTCGAGCAAAAATGATTGATTCATTTATGGGGGGAATAATCTAGGGTTAGTGACAATCAATAAGTTAGACCAACTTTGTAAATAGATCATCAATAGAATATATGGAGAGGTTAAAATTTGAACAAGTTTGAAATAAAAAAAGTCAAATTTTTTGAAATTCTCAAAATGCTTCGATCAAAAGTGTATCACAAAGGAATCAATCTTTCGTATGATTTTGTCCTTTGTTCCATAGAAAGAACAAAAGGTATGTTGCTGCCTTTTTGAAAAGGAGTAACGATCACCAAAGTAATGTCTAAACCCAAAGATTTCACAAATCGTAAAGCAAAGACAACGAATTCCGGAACAAGGAAACACTATTTTCACTTGTCTCAACAATTGGATCAGAATGAGTAAAAAAGTAGATCCTAAAGAAGACAAAAAAAGAGGTTAGAGACAGCTCAATAAATTATAAGAATTTCTTTTTGAACTCTTTCAAAACTACCCAACTTGAGTTAGGAGTACGAATGAAATGTCTTTTTTCTTTACAGAAAAAAAAAGACTCAAATTTGAGTCTAATTCTTTATGTGTTTTTCTATTTATATTATTATTAATTTATTCTATTTATATTATTATTAATTTATTTATTCTATATTAATTTATTCTATTTATATTATTATTAATTTATTATTATTAATTTATTAATTTATATTATAATATTATATATTAATATTATATAATATATAGTATATATAATATACTATTATATATACTATATAATATATATATATAGTTATAGTTATATAGTTTATATATTAGTTTATAGTTTTTTAGTTTATATTTATTTATATATGAGAATATAAGAGAATATAAATAAAATATAAATTATAAAGATGAAATATAAACTATAATATAAATAAATATAAAATGAATTCAATAAATATAAAAAATATAAATAAATAATATAAATTATTTTAAATAAATATTTAATTATAAATATAGAAATAAATATAGAAATATTTATAATTATATTTATAATTATTATTATATTAGAATAGAATTATTTTATATTCTAATTTAGAATATTATAGTTTTATAGTTATAGAAATTTATAGAAATTAGAATCATCTTTTCTTGAGCCGTATGAGGAGAAAACCTCCTATACGTTTCTAGGGGGGGCATCCTTTATCTACATCTATCCCAATGAGCCATCTATCGAATCGTTGCAATTGATGTTCGATCCCGAAGAGAAGGAAGGGATCTTCGAAAAGTGGGTTTTTATGATCCGATAAATAATAAAACTTATTCAAATGTTCCTGCTATTCGATATTTCCTTGAAAAGGGTGCTCAACCCACAGGAACTGTTCATAATATTTTAAGGAAGGCAGAACTCTTTAAATAAAAAATTTCTAGTTTATTTTGATCAGAATAAAAGTCATGAATAGAAAAAGCTAGTACCTATCCTTGCATAATTCTTTATTCAAAGTTTGTTCTTTATCTTGTTTCTTGTTCTATTCATACTTATCTTATTCTTACTTATTTATTTTTTATTTTATTTTCTTGCTTCTTGTTGTATAACCCCCCAACAAGGGGGGTAATCTTTCTTCTTGTATTTGTATTGTACTTTTTTTTTTAGTTTATTAAGGAACCCCTAATATTTCTTTTTTATCTATACCTTTTTCTTATTCTTTATTTTTTCCGCTAAAATCTCTTATTTTTCATTTATGTTGTGCTAATCCAACACAAAAATTTTTTCTTAAAAAGTCCATTCATATTGACAATGGCGTATCGAACAAATATAATTATCTCGTAGATAAATGGCTCTTTTTATCTCCACTCCCTATTAGCATTTTCCTTCATTTTACTAAATTTGTCAATTTTCCAATTCGATTTTGAATCTCTTGTTTTTTGAACCGGATCTTCTTGATATTTTGTTGTTTACATTTGTTTTGTTGCTAGTTCCATGTTTTGATGCAGTTGTGCAGTTCAATTCCATATTTTTTTCTTTTGATTATATCTACACATCATATTTTGATCATATCTACACATCATATATATACGGGTTGCTAACTCAACGGTAGAGTACTCGGCTTTTAAGTGCGACTATGATCTTTTACACATTTGGATGAAGGAATAAATTCGTCCAGACTATTGGTAGAGTTTATAAGACCGCGACTGATCCTGAAAGGTAATGAATGGAAAAAAAAGCATGTCGTGAAATATGAAAAAATATTAAATATAATTATTAATATTTTAATTCTAATTATTCGATTCTAATTAATATTTTCTATTTCTAATAGAAATAATAATAATTAGAATTTTATTATTAATTTATTAATAAAATAATAATAATAAATAATATTTTAGAAAAAAGATTATAAAAAGAAATACGATACTCATAATAGAACATAAGAATTGTGTGTGTTTTTTTTTTTTTTATTCTTAAGTTCCGTAAAGTAAAAGTATAAGTAGATTTTATAGGTGGGTCTAGTGAATAAATGGATAGAGCCTTAATGGCTCCAATTCGAGTAAGACGAAAAAGTAACGAGCTTATTTTCTTAATTTGAATGAAGACCCGATCTAATTACTAATTAGACGTTAAAAATAGATTAGTACCTCATGTGGGGAAAAGGTTCTCTTGTTAATTATGAGTGGACCATTGATTCTTTTTTTCCTGAATCCTAATTATTCTTTATTTTAAATTGTAAACGGATGTGTAGAAGAAATAGTATACTGATAAAAAACTTTATTCCAAAGTCAAAAGAGCGATCGGGTTGCAAAAATAAAAGATTTTACCCCTAAACCCAATTGTGTAGAAAGGGAAAGAAAAAAGATCTGTTGATTGGGCTCTCTGTCTCCGGGGGTATATATTCTTTATTTGTTCTTACTTTTATATACTTTTTTACCATTACGTTATTTACATCACAATCAATACACAATCACAATACACAATAAATATACAATATAAATTATATATAATATTACAAAAATATTAAAAATAATTTCGAATATTAATATTAAAGTTTATAGAGTTTATAGTATTAAATATTAAAGAATTAAATATAATTTTAATTTCATATAGTTAATATAGTTATTATTGTAATTAAGTTATTATTGTAATTAATTAATATGGTAATATAGTATAAAGATAAAAAAAGAATATACTACTTATAATATACACATAGACCGTTCTGACCATATTGCACTATGTATCATTTCATAACAATAACACAAGAAATGCCTACCTTTTTTGGTTTCATCAGTATAAATGTATGTAAATGGCAGAATTTTAAGGATATTTAAATTAAAAAAAGATAGATTTCGGCAACAAAACTTCCTATATCCGCTACTCCTTCAGGAGTATATTTACTCACTTGCTCATGATCATAACTTCAATAGTTTGATTTTTTACAAACCTGTGGAAATTTTAGGTTATGACAACAAATCTAGTTTAGTACTTTTGAAACGCTTAATTACTCGAATGTATCAACAGAATTCTTTGATTTCTTCGGTTAATTATTCTAATCAAAAAGGATTTTGGGGGCACAAGAAAAATTTTTTTTCTCGTTTTTATTCTCAAATGGTATCAGAAGGTTTTGGAGTCATTCTGGAAATTCCATTCTCGTCGCAATTAGTATCTTCTCTTGAAGAAAAAAAAATACCAAAATATAAGAATTTACGATCTATTCATTCAATATTTCCCTTTTTAGAGGACAAATTTTTACATTTGAATTATGTGTCAGATCTACTAATACCCCATCCCATCCATCTAGAAATCTTGGTTAAAATCCTTCAATGCTGGATCAAGGATGTTCCTTCTTTGCATTTTTTGCGATTGCTTTTCCACGAATATCATAATTTTAATAGTCTCATTACTTCAAATAATTTAATTTACGCCTATTCAAGAATAAAGAATAGATTCCTTTGGTTCCTATACAATTCTTATGTATATGAATGCGAATATCTATTCCATTTTATTCGTAAACAGTCTTCTTATTTACGATCAACATCTTCTGGAATGTTTCTTGAGCGAACACATTTCTATGTAAAAATAGAACTAGTGTGTTGTAATTCTTTGCATAGGATCCTATGCTTTCTCAAGGATCCTTTCATGCATTATGTTCGATATCAAGGAAAAGCAATTATGGCTTCAAAGGGAACTCTTATTCTGATGAAGAAATGGAAATTTCATCTTGTGAATTTTTGGCAATCTTATTTTCACTTTTGGTCTCAACCTTATAGGATCCATATAAAGCAATTATC